GAATAGATTCGTAGGCCAGGTCTACTAATCCGTTTTAAATTCAAAATAGTTCTAGATGGCCCTTTCCTATTCCTTCTATGTCGTAGGGTTAAAACCAAAAAATCTTTGTTGTTTTCCTGATGTTTTCTCACGTTTTCGATAAAACCTTCTTGTAAAAGTATTTTAACAATGTTTTCGGTGATGTTAGTAGATGCTATTCGAACCGTCCCTTTTCTATTCATGTCGGCATTTCGTATAGAAGTTATTATGTCAGCAATAGTGTCCCTACCCATGATAAACTAAAATTATTCTTTACCTCCCATTTTTGATATAATCAACATGCTTTTATTTCAATTTATTTTATTTATTTTTATTTCTATTTATTTAAATATTATTTTATTTTTATTTCTATTTATTTAAATATTATTTAAATCTTTAATTATGTTAAATATTATGTTAAATAAAGGTATATGCGTGAGATACAATCTAATTTTATGCAAATACTATGTATAATATAACTATTATCTTATAATACCTCTATAATACCTCAGGTGCTAATGAAACTATTTTAGTGAAACTTAACTGTCTCAATTCTCGGGCAATCGCACCAAAAACTCGAGTTCCTTTTGGATTTCCTTCTTGATCAATAACAACTGCAGCGTTGTCATCATATCGTATTATCATACCGTTGTCGCGTTTAAGTTCTTTACAAGTACGTACAATTACAGCTCGGATCACTTCTGATCTTTCTAGAGGTGTATTTGGTAATGCTTCCTTGATTACAGCAACAATAATGTCACCGATATGAGCATATCGTCGATTACTAGCTCCGATGATTCGAATACACATTAATTCTCGAGCCCCGCTGTTATCCGCTACATTCAAATGGGTTTGAGGTTGAATCATATCATTTTTGAATCTGTTCTTTCAATGCAAAGCAAAGAGTGAAGGAAAAAAAAAGAAATATTCTTTGTCAAAAAAAAAGAAACCTGCAATTGTTTTTTTATCCCCAAGACTTTTTTCTTTGGTTCTACGTTCCTATCTATCCCGAAATAATGAATTGAGTTCGTATAGGCATTTTTGAGGCGGCTATTTCAATAGCTTTTCTGGCTATATTTTCTGCGACTCCCCCCATTTCATAAAGTATTCTACCGGGTTTAACGACAGCTACCCAATATTCGGGAGACCCCTTACCCGAACCCATACGTGTTTCTGTAGGTCTTACTGTAACTGGTTTGTCTGGAAATATACGGACCCATATTTTTCCACCACGCCGCACATTTCGTGTCATTGCTCGTCGCCCTGCTTCTATTTGTCTAGATGTGATCCAAGTCGGTTCAAGTGCCTGAAGAGCATATTTACCGAAAGAAATACGATTGCCTCGATAAGATATACCTTTCATTCTTCCTCTATGTTGTTTACGAAATCTGGTTCTTTTGGGGTTATAGTTGATGCTTCTTTTTCAATTCCATCTCTACTCCAGAACCGGACATGAGAGTTTCTTCTCATCCGGCTCCTCGCGAATTAAAGGATTCAAATTTAATGAAAATATACTGAATTTTGGATTCTTTTTTGAGATTTCATCTAATCTATTAGAAATTTATATATTTTGTTTGGATATCTACTTAAACATGAACATGCATTTAAGTTTATTTCTAGATAATTTTTTTCTTTATATTTTACTTTCTATTTTATATATAATAGAAATAATGACTTTTTTTTATAACTATAACGAATCTTTATTTTGTTTTGTCTTTTATCATATTGGATCAAACAAGATTGACTAATCTAATAAAAATCTTCGCGGGCGAATATTTACTCTTTCAATATCTATTTCAGTTGTGGGGTTAGATCATAACATAATTTCTCGGAATAAATGAATTGGCCCCGGTTCGTTCCGCCATCCCACCCACTGAATTATTAGGATTCGTTTTTCAATAGAATCCTCTATATTCATAGGTTCCGTCGTTCCCATCGCTTCTCAATTAATGGTTAGGTTTGAATTCTACAATGGAGCCCCCTGTTCTTGAGTCAATCTTCTCAGTCTTTATTGGCTCGAGGCTCTTGATTTTTTTTTATGAACAGATTTATCTAGTTATGGGTGAATCAGTATTGATGCGTTCTAACACTGCCTTTTCTGAGATGATTCATAAACCTTACATATATTGGAATGGTTGATATAGCAATGATATTCTTTTTCTTTCTTTCTTTCACCCCCCCATTTATCTGCATACTTTTCTAGCAAAATCAGATTAGTTTTTCTTTTTTGTTTATGCAAAAAAAATTTCAGTTGCTACAATGATATGACCAATATATCATATCTTGACTGGTTTTTTGTATCCAGATAATGCGAAGCAATGAGTTGGTTATTAGTTCATAGTAGAGGTCGGTCCATTTTTTTTTTGAATCCTATCCTCTAAAAAAACCAACGAGTCACACACTAAGCATAGCAATTAGATAAACGGATCAATCAAATTTTTATTCAACCCTATAGAATTGAGAATTGCTCATTCTTTTTCTT